CGGCTTGACCTTTCATAAGCGGGGACAGAATGAAACGACCATAATAAAGACGCTTACTGTCTATTCTTGATTCAGCACATTTCCACTGTAGTGTTCGAGTGGATCCTGCTACTTCCTCTCGAACCATACTATTCTTATTTGATCAGATCATTGAATCATTTATTTCTCTTGAAATCTCTTTAATTCTTTTTTCTACACACGTCTTTTTTTAGGAGGTCGACATCCATTATGTGGCATAGGCGTTACATCACGTACGAAACTTAATAGTATACCACTTCTACGAATGGCTCGTAATGCTGCATCTCTTCCGAGACCGGGGCCTTTTATCATAACTTCTGCTCGTTGCATACCCTGATCCACTACTGTACGAATAGCATTTACTGCCGCCGCTTGAGCAGCATAGGGTGTCCCTCTTCTTGTGCCTTTGAAGCCAGAAGTACCGGCGGAGGCCCAAGAAACCACCCGACCCCGTACATCTGTAACAGTTACAATAGTATTGTTGAAACTCGCTTGAACATGAATAACTCCTTTTGGTATTCTACGTCCATTCTTACGTGAACCAATGCGTCCATTCTTACGTGAACCAATTCTTGGTATAGGTTTTGTCATATTTTATCATCTCATAAATATGAGTCAGAAATATACAGAAAGATACGGAGATATCCATTTCATGTTAAAAAAAAAAACAGATCCTTTCTTTTTACACGGGTCTTTCCTTTAGAAAGTTCTTTTTTTAGAAGGATTACCCTTGTCTCTGTTTATGTCTCGGATTGGAACAAATCACTATAATCCGTCCGCGCCTACGGATCAGTCGACATTTTTCACAAATTTTACGAACAGAAGCCCTTATTTTCATATTTCTCATTCCTTACCTTAATTCTGAATCTACCCCTTGGAAGAAAATAAGTCTCTTTATTTTTGAATTTCGAATTGTATACCCACGAAAGGAATTAAAAAAGAAAATTACCTAATCGTTTGAATCTTTGTTGCGAAGTCTATAAATTATACGTCCCCTGGTTGAATCATAACGACTTACTTCGATTTTGACTCTATCTCCTGGTAGTATCCGTATAAAACTGCGTCGGATCTTCCCTGAAACATAACCTAGAATTAGATCTTCATTATCTAACCGTACCCTGAACATGCCATTGGGAAGTGATTCAGTAATTAAACCTTCATGAATCAATTTTTGTTCTTTCATTCCAGGTAACCCCCTTGAAGTATCAACTAATGGAGGAAGAATTATATAACTCACTTTTCTTCTCTATTTCACAAATAAATGGGAAGTTAGAGATAAAATTAGGATACCAGAGGGGGAGGATCACCATATATAACACAAAATTTCTCCCCCAATTCGTTCTAGTCGAGCTTCTCGATCTGTCATTATACCTCGAGAAGTGGAAAGAATTACAATCCCCATTCCACCTAAAATCTTAGGAATTCGTTGATAGTTGGAATAGATTCGTAGACCGGGTCGGCTGATACGCTTTAAAATAGTTCTATATATTCCTTTCCTAGTCCTTCTATGTCGCAGGGTTGAAACCAAGAAGTATTTGTTATTTTCCTGATGTTTCCGAACGTTTTCAATAAAACCTTCTCGTAGAAGTATTTTAACAATGTTTTCGGTAATATTAGTAGATGCTATTCGAACCGTTCCTTTTTTATCCATGTCAGCATTTCTTATAGAAGTTATTATATCGGCAATAGTATCCTTACCCATGACGAACTATAATTATTGGTACCTCCTAATTTTGATATAATCAACATGTTTTTTCTTTGTTTTATTTTTGTTTTATTTTCATTTTTTTTTTTTTATTTTTAAGTATATGCGTGAGACACAATCTACTAATTGATTTGCTCTATTTCAGATACCTTACTATATCATAGTCTAATCTATTAGTATTTATAATACCTCGGGAGCTAATGAAACTATTTTAGTAAAATGCAACTGTCTCAATTCCCGAGCGATCGCGCCAAAAACTCGAGTTCCTTTTGGATTTCCTTCTTGATCAATAACAACCGCGGCATTGTCATCATATCGTATTATCATACCGTTGTTACGTTTGAGTTCTTTACATGTACGTACAATTACAGCCCTAATTACTTCTGATCTTTCTAGAGGCATATTGGGTACTGCTTCTTTAATTACAGCAACAATAACGTCACCAATATGAGCATATCGGTGATTGCCAGCTCCTATGATTCGAATACACATCAATTTCCGAGCTCCGCTGTTATCCGCTACATTCAAAAGGGTCTGAGGTTGAATCATATCATTTTTTTTTTTATGAATCCGTTATTTCTATTTCAATGCAAAGGATGAAGAAAAAGGAAATATTGTCTGTCCAGAAATAAAGAAATCCGCATTTTTCATCCTCAATACCCCTTTTTGTTTATTTCGACTATATCCCTACCCTGCAATAACGAATTGAGTTCGTATAGGCATCTTGCACGCAGCTATTTTAGTAGCTGCTCTGGCTACAGTTTCTGATACTCCGCCCATTTCATAAAGTATTCGACCCGGTTTAACAACGGATACCCAATATTCGGGGGATCCCTTCCCCGAACCCATACGTGTTTCCGTAGGTCTTACTGTAACAGGTTTGTCGGGAAATATACGTATCCATATTTTTCCACCACGACGAGCATATCGTGTCATTGCTCTTCGTCCTGCTTCTATTTGTCTAGCTGTGATCCAAGCGGGTTCAAGTGCCTGAAGAGCGTATTTGCCAAAACAAATATGATTGCCTCGACAAGATATTCCCTTCATTCTTCCTCTATGTTGTTTACGAAATCTGGTTCTTTTTGGGTTATAGTTGATGGTTCTTTTTTAATTCCATCTCTACTGCAGAACCGGACATGAGAGTTTCTTCTCATCCAGCTCCTCGCGAATGAAATGATTCAATTCAATAATATTATAGATACAAATGTATTTAATAAATAATATATATCGGATTTATTGATATTTCATTTGTTATCTACTAAGCTGTATATACAAACAAGATATACAGCCGGACGTGTATGTATATTTATTTTATGTATATTTATAAATAGAATTTCTAAATATAGAAAATGCTTCTTTTTTTTTTTATAAAATAACGAATCCTTATTTTTATTTTATTTTTGATTTTTATCCCTATTGAATTACGTCAAAATATTGTAATCTAATAAATAAAGGTTTCGCGGGCGAATATTGACTCTTTCCTGCTTCATTCGTAGGGTCAATCCATGACCTTTCATATTTCATAATAAATCCATTTTTTCTTGGTTCATTTCGCCATCCCACCCAATGAATCATTAGGATTCGTTTTCAATAGAATCCTATGCAATCACAGGTTCTGTCGTTCCCATAACTTCTCCATTAATGGTTAGGCCTGAACTTCGCAATGGAGCCCCCAACGAAATTTGTTCCCGAGTCAATCTCCTCAGCTTTTATTAACCCGAGGCTCTTTATTATTTATATTCAGTATTGATGCTTTATCACACTGCCTTTTATGAGATGATTCATAGACCATGCATATTGGAATCATATATCATTAATATTTTTGTTCTCTCTTTCTATCACCCTTCCATTTATCCACATCCCTTTATTTTTGTTTTGCTTCACAACCGATAATCAGATTTCTCTTTTTTTTTTTATTTTCTTTTTTGAACAAAAAAAAAAAAAAAAGAAATTTCAGTTGCTACAACTATATGATCGACCCAGTCATATAGTGACTGTTTCTTGGAATCTCGACAATACGAAGCAATAAGTTGGTTATTAGTTTATATAGGTATTAAGTTCATAGTAGGGCTCAGTCTTTTTTTTGAATCCTAACTATAAACTTTTCTAAACTCTAAAGAAAAAACTAACGAGTCACACACTAAGCATAGCAATTATACTAAATGGTCAATCGAATTTGAATTTTTATTCAACCCTATAGAATTGGAATTACTCATTTTTGTTTTATTTAAATAAAGGAAAAAGAATGAAAGAGTTTATCATTTTTTATTCTATTACTGACCAGAATGACAAGACAAATAAGGGTCCATTATTCCTCGTCTACAAATATCCAAATTTTTATGCCTAATACTCCATAGATAGTTCGAATTGGATAGTAACAATGATCAATTTTAGCGCGAATTGTTTGTAGGGGAACCCTGCCCTCTCTGATCCATTCGACACGTGCAATTTCTTTTCCGTCGATACGCCCTGCGATTTGCACTTGAATTCCTTTTGTATCCGTTTGTTCAGTTAATTCAATAGCCTTTTTCATTGCCTTTCGAAACGAAACTCTATTTTTTAATTGTAAAGCTATATATTCTGCAAGAATATTAGGTTGTCCATAAGGTTTTTCAACTCTTGTGATAGCAATGTTGAGTCTCCGGTTCACAGAGTGAAACTCCTTTTGTACATTCATCTGTAATTCTTCGATTCCTCGTGTTCGGCCCTCTATTAATAAATTTTGGAATCCAATATAGATTATAACTTGGATCAAATCGATTCTTTTTTGAATTCTTATACGTGCAATTCCTTCGAAACCCGAGGATGTTTTCTTATTTTTTTGTACATAGTTCTTGATACAATTCCGTATTTTTTCATCTTCCTGTAGGCCCGCGGAAAAATTTTTTGGTTGTGCGAACCAAAAGGAATGATGACTTTGGGTTGTACCAAGTCTGAAACCAAGTGGATTTATTTTTTGTCCCATATTTTTCTATTTTTTTTTTTTTTTTTTCTGAAGAAGAAATCGAAATCATTTTTAGATGAATCTAAGATTTAGATTGATCCTTCAATACAATTGTTATATGACAAGTGGGTCTTTTTATCGGATAACTACGTCCTCTAGCCCGAGGTCTTAACTTTTTCACAATAGTACCCCTGTTGACTTCAGCTTTACTAATGAATAAATCAGCTTCGTTCAAGCCCATGTTATGACTAGCATTTGCTGCTGCAGAATAAACCAATTTCAAAATGGGATAAGATGCTCGATAAGGCATTAGTTCCAGTATCATAAGTGTTT